GTTAATGTAGCTTAAACTTAAAGCAAGGCACTGAAAATGCCTAGATGAGTATACCAACTCCATAAACACATAGGTTTGGTCCTGGCCTTCCTGTTAACTTTCAATAGACTTACACATGCAAGCATCCGCACCCCGGTGAGTAGCGCCCTCCGAATCAGCAGGACTAAGAGGAGCAGGTATCAAGCACACACCCTGTAGCTCATAACGCCTTGCTTAACCACACCCCCACGGGAAACAGCAGTGACAAAATTTAAGCCATGAACGAAAGTTCGACTAAGCCATATTAACTAGGGTTGGTAAATCTCGTGCCAGCCACCGCGGTCATACGACTAACCCAAGCTAACAGGAACACGGCGTAAAACGTGTTAAAGTACTACACCAAATAGAGTTAAATCCTAATTAAGCTGTAAAAAGCCATAATTACAACAAAAATAAGTGACGAAAGTAACTCTATGACAACTGACACACTATAGCTAAGACCCAAACTGGGATTAGATACCCCACTATGCTTAGCCCTAAACATAAATAATTGCAAAAACAAGATTATTCGCCAGAGTACTACCGGCAACGGCCCAAAACTCAAAGGACTTGGCGGTGCTTTACACCCTTCTAGAGGAGCCTGTTCTATAATCGATAAACCCCGATAAACCTCACCAATCCTTGCTAATACAGTCTGTATACCGCCATCTTCAGCAAACCCTGAAAAGGAACAAAAGTAAGCTCATTCATAACACATAAAAACGTTAGGTCAAGGTGTAACCTATGGAATGGGAAGAAATGGGCTACATTTTCTACCCAAGAAAACTTAATACGAAAGCCATTATGAAACTAACAGCCAAAGGAGGATTTAGTAGTAAACTAAGAATAGAGTGCTTAGTTGAACCAAGCCATGAAGCACGCACACACCGCCCGTCACCCTCCTCAAGTAAATATATGCACCCAAACCTATTTACATGCACCAATTACACGAGAGGAGGCAAGTCGTAACAAGGTAAGCATACTGGAAAGTGTGCTTGGACAAACCAAGACATAGCTTAATTAAAGCATCTAGTTTACACCTAGAAGATTTCGTGTACTGTGAATGTTTTGAACTATGCCTAGCCCAAACCCCCACTCTTCAATTCAATAACCAAAACAAACTAAAACAAAACATTTACCTCTATTAAAGTATAGGAGATAGAAATTCTAAACATGGCGCTATAGAGAAAGTACCGTAAGGGAACGATGAAAGAAAATAATCAAAGTACAAAAAAGCAAAGATTAACCCTTGTACCTTTTGCATAATGAATTAACGAGCAAAAAACTTAACAAAACGAATTTCAGCTAAGTAACCCGAAACCAGACGAGCTACTTATGGACAGTTTATTAGAACCAACTCATCTATGTGGCAAAATAGTGAGAAGATCCGTAAGTAGAGGTGACATGCCTAACGAGCCTGGTGATAGCTGGTTGTCCAGAAAATGAATATTAGTTCAGCTTTAAAGATACCAAAAAATATAAACAAATCTCACTGTATCTTTAAAAGTTAGTCTAAAAAGGTACAGCCTTTTAGAAATGGATACAACCTTCACTAGAGAGTAAGATCTTACAACACCATAGTAGGCCTAAAAGCAGCCATCTATTAAGAAAGCGTTAAAGCTCAACAATAAAAACAATACTAATCCCAACAACAACATAACCAACTCCTAGACCTAGTACTGGACTATTCTATTACTAAATAGAAGCAATAATGTTAATATGAGTAACAAGAAATATTTTCTCCTTGCACAAGTTTAAGTCAGTATCTGATAATACTCTGACTGTTAACAGTAAATAAAAATAACCCAACAATAAATAATTTATTAATCGTACTGTTAATCCAACACAGGAGTGCACCCAGGAAAGATTAAAAGAAGTAAAAGGAACTCGGCAAACACAAATCCCGCCTGTTTACCAAAAACATCACCTCCAGCATCCCCAGTATTGGAGGCACTGCCTGCCCAGTGACTAGACGTTAAACGGCCGCGGTATCCTGACCGTGCAAAGGTAGCATAATCATTTGTTCTCTAAATAAGGACTTGTATGAATGGCCACACGAGGGTTTTACTGTCTCTTACTTCCAATCAGTGAAATTGACCTTCCCGTGAAGAGGCGGGAATAAATTAACAAGACGAGAAGACCCTATGGAGCTTTAACTAACTAGTCCAAAGAAAATAAACTTAACCATTAAGGGATAACAACACTCTTTATGGATTAGCAGTTTTGGTTGGGGTGACCTCGGAGAACAAAAAATCCTCCGAACGATTTTAAAAACTAGACCCACAAGTCAAATCAAACTATCGTTTATTGATCCAAAGACTTGATCAACGGAACAAGTTACCCTAGGGATAACAGCGCAATCCTATTCAAGAGTCCATATCGACAATAGGGTTTACGACCTCGATGTTGGATCAGGACACCCCGATGGTGCAACCGCTATCAAAGGTTCGTTTGTTCAACGATTAAAGTCCTACGTGATCTGAGTTCAAACCGGAGTAATCCAGGTCGGTTTCTATCTGTTATGTATTTCTCCCAGTACGAAAGGACAAGAGAAATAAGGCCAACTTCAACAAAGCGCCTTAAATCAATTAATGACTTTATCTCAATTGACCTCACAAACAATACCTGCCCTAGAAAAGGGCCCAGTTAAGGTGGCAGAGCCCGGTAATTGCGTAAAACTTAAACCTTTATACTCAGAGATTCAAATCCTCTCCTTAACAAAATGTTTATACTCAACATCTTAACACTTATTATCCCCATTCTTCTAGCCGTAGCTTTTCTTACACTAGTTGAACGAAAAATCCTAGGCTACATACAACTCCGAAAAGGCCCAAATATTGTAGGACCATACGGCTTACTCCAACCCATCGCCGATGCAATCAAACTTTTCATTAAAGAACCTCTACGACCTGCCACATCCTCAATCTCAATATTTATTCTAGCCCCCATCCTAGCCCTAACCCTAGCCTTAACTATATGAATCCCCCTACCCATACCCTACCCCCTCATCAATATAAACTTAGGAGTCCTCTTCATACTAGCTATATCAAGCTTAGCCGTATACTCAATCCTCTGATCAGGCTGAGCCTCCAACTCAAAATACGCTCTTATCGGAGCTCTACGAGCAGTAGCACAAACAATCTCATATGAAGTTACACTAGCAATTATCTTACTATCAATCTTACTAATAAATGGATCCTTCACTCTCTCTACATTAATTATTACACAAGAACAAGTATGACTAATCTTCCCAGCATGACCCTTAGCAATAATATGATTCATTTCAACACTAGCAGAAACAAACCGAGCACCATTTGATCTTACTGAAGGAGAATCCGAACTAGTATCGGGCTTTAATGTAGAATACGCCGCAGGACCATTCGCCCTATTCTTTATAGCAGAATATGCAAACATTATTATAATAAATATCTTCACAACAACCCTCTTCCTAGGAGCATCCCATAACCCATATATGCCAGAACTCTACGCAATTAACTTTATCATCAAATCACTACTACTCACAATGACCTTCCTATGAATCCGAGCATCCTACCCCCGATTCCGCTATGATCAACTGATGCACTTATTATGAAAAAATTTTCTACCCCTAACGCTAGCCCTATGCATATGACATGTATCTCTACCTATTCTCCTATCAAGTATCCCCCCACAAACATAAGAAATATGTCTGACAAAAGAGTTACTTTGATAGAGTAAATTATAGAGGTTTAAATCCTCTTATTTCTAGAACTATAGGAATTGAACCTACTCCTAAGAACTCAAAATTCTTCGTGCTCCCAATTACACCAAATTCTAATAGTAAGGTCAGCTAATTAAGCTATCGGGCCCATACCCCGAAAATGTTGGTTTATATCCTTCCCGTACTAATAAACCCAATCACTCTCATTATTATCTTAATAACTATTATACTTGGAACCATTATCGTTATAATTAGCTCCCACTGACTACTTATCTGAATCGGATTTGAAATAAATATACTCGCCATTATTCCTATTATAATAAAAAAACACAACCCACGAGCCACAGAAGCATCAACTAAATATTTCCTAACTCAATCAACAGCCTCAATACTACTAATAATAGCCATTATCATTAACTTAATATTCTCAGGCCAATGAACCGTAATAAAACTATTTAACCCAACAGCCTCCATACTCATAACAATAGCCCTTGCCATAAAACTAGGAATAGCCCCATTCCACTTCTGAGTCCCAGAAGTAACACAAGGCATCCCTCTATCTTCAGGCCTAATCTTACTTACATGACAAAAACTAGCACCCATATCGGTACTTTACCAAGTATCCCAATCCATCAACCTAAATATAATCTTAACCCTATCAATTCTATCCATTATAATCGGAGGCTGAGGAGGATTAAACCAAACCCAACTACGAAAAATTATAGCTTACTCATCAATTGCCCACATAGGCTGAATAACAGCAATTTTACCATACAACCCCACCATAACATTACTAAACCTAATCATTTACATCATCATAACTTCCACCATATTTATACTATTTATAGCCAACTCAACCACAACCACTCTATCACTATCACACACATGAAACAAAACACCCATCATAACCATTCTAATTCTTATTACTCTCCTATCAATAGGAGGACTCCCCCCACTATCAGGATTTATGCCAAAATGAATAATTATTCAAGAAATGACAAAAAACAATAGCATTATCTTACCCACCTTCATAGCAATTACAGCACTATTAAATCTATATTTCTACATACGACTGGCATATTCCACCACACTTACAATGTTTCCTTCCACAAATAACATAAAAATAAAATGACAATTCTCAACCATAAAACGAATAACCCTCCTACCAACAATAACCGTATTGTCCACTATACTACTACCACTTACACCAATTCTCTCAATCCTAGAATAGGAATTTAGGTTAAATAGACCAAGAGCCTTCAAAGCCCTAAGCAAGTATAATTTACTTAATTCCTGATAAGGACTGCAAGATCATATCTTACATCAATTGAATGCAAATCAACTACTTTAATTAAGCTAAATCCTCACTAGATTGGTGGGTTCCACCCCCACGAAACTTTAGTTAACAGCTAAATACCCTAAACAACTGGCTTCAATCTACTTCTCCCGCCGCAAGAAAAAAAAGGCGGGAGAAGCCCCGGCAGAGTTTGAAGCTGCTCCTTTGAATTTGCAATTCAATATGTTAATTCACTACAGGACCTGGTAAAAAGAGGAATCAAACCTCTATTCTTAGATTTACAGTCTATTGCTTTACTCAGCCATTTTACCCATGTTCATAAACCGCTGATTATTTTCAACTAATCATAAAGATATCGGTACCCTTTATCTTCTATTTGGTGCCTGAGCCGGCATAGTAGGAACCGCCCTGAGCTTACTAATTCGTGCTGAGCTAGGCCAACCCGGGACTCTACTTGGAGATGACCAGATCTACAACGTAATTGTAACTGCACACGCATTCGTAATAATCTTCTTTATAGTAATGCCTATTATAATTGGAGGGTTTGGCAACTGGCTAGTTCCTCTAATGATTGGAGCCCCTGATATAGCATTTCCTCGGATAAATAATATAAGTTTTTGACTCCTCCCCCCTTCTTTCCTATTACTCCTAGCATCCTCTATAGTCGAAGCCGGAGCAGGGACGGGTTGAACCGTATATCCCCCTCTAGCAGGTAATCTAGCCCACGCAGGAGCCTCAGTAGACCTGACCATTTTCTCCCTACACCTGGCAGGTGTTTCCTCAATTTTAGGAGCCATTAATTTTATTACAACTATTATTAACATAAAACCTCCCGCAATATCACAATATCAAACCCCTCTGTTCGTGTGATCTGTACTGATCACTGCCGTACTACTCCTCCTCTCACTTCCTGTATTAGCAGCTGGCATCACAATATTATTAACAGACCGAAACCTAAATACAACTTTCTTTGACCCAGCAGGAGGAGGAGACCCTATCTTATACCAACACTTATTCTGATTTTTTGGACACCCCGAAGTATATATTCTAATTTTACCTGGCTTTGGAATAATTTCCCACATCGTAACCTACTATTCAGGAAAAAAAGAACCATTTGGATACATAGGAATAGTATGAGCCATAATATCAATTGGATTTCTAGGATTTATTGTATGAGCCCATCATATATTCACAGTCGGAATAGACGTCGATACACGAGCTTACTTTACATCCGCTACTATAATTATTGCTATCCCAACCGGAGTAAAAGTCTTTAGTTGGCTAGCAACACTTCACGGAGGAAATATCAAATGATCCCCCGCTATAATATGAGCCCTAGGCTTCATTTTCCTTTTTACAGTTGGAGGACTAACTGGAATTGTTTTAGCCAACTCCTCCCTTGACATCGTTCTCCACGACACATACTATGTGGTAGCACATTTCCACTACGTACTATCAATAGGAGCTGTATTCGCTATCATAGGAGGATTTGTACATTGATTTCCCTTATTCTCAGGCTACACCCTTAATGATACATGAGCCAAAATCCATTTCGCAATTATATTTGTAGGCGTTAACATGACCTTCTTCCCACAACATTTCTTAGGGTTATCTGGTATGCCACGACGATACTCCGATTACCCATACGCATATACAATATGAAATACTATTTCATCTATAGGCTCATTCATCTCACTAACGGCAGTAATATTAATAACTTTTATCATCTGAGAAGCATTTGCATCCAAACGGGAAGTCTTAACCGTGGACCTAACCACAACGAATCTAGAATGACTAAACGGATGCCCTCCACCATATCACACATTTGAAGAACCTACATACATTAACCTAAAATAAGAGAGGAAGGAATTGAACCCCCTATTATCGGTTTCAAGCCAACACCATAACCACTATGTCTCTCTCAATAAACGAGATGTTAGTAAAACATTACATAACCTTGTCAAGATTAAATTACAGGTGAAAGTCCCGTACATCTCATATGGCATATCCCGTACAGCTAGGCTTTCAAGACGCAACATCACCCATCATAGAAGAACTGCTACACTTTCACGATCACACTCTAATAATTGTTTTCCTAATTAGCTCACTAGTACTTTATGTTATCTCACTGATACTAACAACAAAACTAACCCACACCAGCACCATAGACGCACAAGAAGTAGAAACAATCTGAACCATTCTACCAGCCATTATCCTGATTATAATTGCTCTCCCATCCCTACGAATTCTATACATAATAGACGAAATCAACAACCCATCTCTCACAGTAAAGACCATAGGACATCAATGATACTGAAGTTATGAGTACACAGACTATGAAGACTTAAGCTTCGACTCCTATATAATTCCAACATCAGAATTGAAACCTGGAGAACTACGATTACTAGAAGTAGATAACCGAGCTGTATTGCCTATAGAAATAACAATTCGAATACTAATCTCCTCCGAAGACGTTTTACACTCATGAGCAGTTCCCTCTCTAGGACTAAAAACAGACGCAATTCCAGGCCGTTTAAATCAAACAACCCTTATATCAACTCGCCCAGGCCTATTTTACGGCCAATGCTCAGAAATCTGCGGATCATATCATAGCTTCATACCAATCGTTCTCGAACTAGTCCCATTAGAATATTTTGAAAAGTGATCTGCATCAATGTTATAAGCCATCAGGAAGCTATGCCAGCATTAACCTTTTAAGTTAAAGACCGAGAGCACAACACTCTCCTTGATGACATGCCACAACTAGACACATCAACGTGACTCACGATAATTCTATCAATATTTTTAGTCCTCTTTATTGTTCTCCAATTAAAAATCTCAAAACACGATTTCTACTATAACCCAAAATTAACAACAACAAAAACGCCAAAACAAGACACCCCTTGAGAAACAAAATGAACGAAAATCTATTTACCTCTTTCATTACCCCTGTAATACTAGGCCTCCCCCTTGTTACTCTCGTCACTTTATTCCCTAGCTTACTATTTCCTACATCAAACCGACTAATTAATAACCGCCTTATCTCCCTCCAACAATGAGCACTTCAACTTATGTCAAAACAAATAATAAGCACTCACAACACCAAAGGACAAACATGAACATTGATATTAATGTCCCTAATTCTATTTATTGGGTCTACAAATTTATTAGGCTTATTACCCCATTCATTTACACCAACCACACAACTATCAATAAATTTAGGCATGGCTATTCCCCTATGAGCAGGAGCCGTAGTTACAGGCTTCCGCAACAAAACCAAAGCATCACTCGCCCACTTCTTACCACAAGGAACACCTACCCCACTAATCCCAATGCTGGTAATTATCGAAACCATCAGCCTCTTCATCCAACCAGTAGCCCTTGCCGTACGATTAACAGCCAACATCACAGCAGGACACTTATTAATTCACTTAATCGGAGGAGCTACCCTTGCATTATTAAATATCAATACTACAACAGCACTTATCACATTTACTATTTTAGCTCTACTAACAATCCTCGAATTCGCAGTAGCTATAATTCAAGCCTACGTATTCACCCTCCTAGTTAGCTTATATCTGCACGACAATACATAATGACACACCAAACCCACGCTTATCACATAGTAAACCCAAGTCCCTGACCCCTCACAGGAGCACTATCTGCCCTCCTAATAACATCTGGCCTCATCATGTGATTTCACTTCAATTCAACAGCTCTACTGACCCTAGGCCTAACAACAAATATACTTACAACATACCAATGATGACGAGATGTAATCCGAGAAAGTACCTTTCAAGGCCACCATACTCCTGCTGTCCAAAAAAGCCTCCGCTACGGAATAATCCTATTTATCGTCTCCGAAGTCCTATTCTTCACTGGCTTCTTCTGAGCCTTCTATCACTCAAGCCTTGCTCCTACACCCGAATTAGGCGGCTGCTGACCCCCAACAGGCATTCGCCCACTTAACCCCTTAGAAGTCCCACTACTCAACACCTCTGTCCTTCTAGCCTCAGGAGTCTCCATTACCTGAGCCCACCACAGCCTCATAGAAGGAAACCGTAACCACATGCTACAGGCCTTATTCATCACCATTACATTAGGCGTATACTTTACACTTCTACAAGCATCAGAATACTATGAAGCACCCTTTACAATCTCAGACGGAGTTTACGGTTCAACTTTCTTCGTAGCCACAGGATTCCACGGCCTCCATGTCATTATTGGATCTACTTTCTTAATTGTCTGCTTCCTCCGCCAACTAAAATTTCACTTCACCTCCAATCACCATTTCGGCTTCGAAGCCGCTGCCTGATATTGACACTTCGTAGACGTAGTATGACTTTTCCTCTATGTTTCCATCTACTGATGAGGCTCATGTTCTTTTAGTATTAATTAGTACAACTGACTTCCAATCAGTTAGCTTCGGCCTAACCCGAAAAAGAACAATAAACCTTATAATTACTCTCCTAACTAACTTTACACTAGCTACATTGCTCGTGACCATCGCATTCTGACTCCCCCAACTAAACGTATACTCAGAAAAAACAAGCCCATACGAATGTGGATTTGACCCCATAGGATCTGCTCGCCTTCCTTTCTCCATAAAATTCTTTCTAGTAGCTATCACATTCCTCCTCTTCGATCTAGAAATTGCACTACTTCTACCACTACCATGGGCCTCACAAACAACTAACCTTAATACAATGCTTACTATAGCCCTTCTCCTAATTTTCCTACTAGCCATAAGCCTAGCCTATGAATGAACCCAAAAAGGATTAGAATGAACCGAATATGGTACTTAGTTTAAATCAAAATAAATGATTTCGACTCATTAGACTATGATCAAACTCATAAGTACCAAATGTCCCTCGTATACATAAATATTATAATAGCATTCATAGTATCTCTCACGGGATTACTAATGTATCGATCTCACCTAATATCTTCCCTCCTATGCCTGGAAGGTATAATATTGTCCTTATTCGTTATAGCTACCCTAATAATCCTAAACTCACACTTCACTTTAGCCAGTATAATACCCATTATTCTACTAGTTTTCGCAGCCTGCGAAGCAGCACTAGGCCTATCCTTGCTAGTAATGGTATCAAACACATACGGCACCGACTACGTACAAAATCTTAATCTGCTACAATGCTAAAATACATTATTTCCACAATGATACTTATACCCCTAACCTGGCTATCAAAAAATAACATAATCTGAATTAACTCCACACTTCACAGCTTACTAATTAGCCTTACAAGCCTACTCCTTATAAACCAATTTGGTGATAACAGCCTCAACTTCTCATTAACTTTCTTCTCCGACTCCTTATCTACACCACTACTAATTCTAACCATATGACTCCTCCCCTTAATACTTATAGCTAGCCAGCATCATCTATCAAAAGAAAACCCAACCCGAAAAAAATTCTTCATCTCAATACTAATCCTACTACAACTATTCCTAATTATGACATTCTCTGCTACAGAACTAATCCTCTTTTACATTATATTTGAAGCAACACTAGTTCCCACACTCATTATCATTACCCGATGAGGAAACCAAACAGAACGCCTAAATGCCGGTCTCTACTTCTTGTTTTATACACTGGCAGGATCCCTACCCTTACTAGTTGCACTAATCTATATCCAAAACACAATAGGATCCCTAAACTTCCTAATTCTACAATACTGAGTACAACCAATTCCCAGCTCCTGATCCAACACCTTCATGTGACTAGCATGCATAATAGCCTTTATAGTAAAAATACCACTATACGGACTTCATCTCTGACTACCCAAAGCCCACGTAGAAGCCCCAATTGCAGGCTCCATAGTTCTTGCAGCAATTCTACTAAAACTAGGAGGATACGGCATGTTACGAATTACGCTTCTCCTAAATCCAATCACCGACTTCATAGCATACCCATTCATCATGCTATCACTATGAGGCATAATCATAACCAGCTCAATTTGCCTTCGTCAAACGGACCTGAAATCACTCATCGCGTACTCCTCTATTAGCCACATGGCACTTGTCATCGTCGCAATCCTAATCCAAACACCCTGAAGCTACATAGGAGCCACCGCCCTGATAATCGCCCATGGCCTTACATCCTCTATACTTTTCTGCCTAGCAAATTCCAACTACGAACGAATTCACAGCCGTACAATAATCTTAGCCCGTGGTCTACAAACACTTCTTCCACTAATAGCCACCTGATGACTCCTAGCAAGTCTAACCAACCTGGCCCTACCCCCAACAATCAACCTAATCGGAGAACTATTTGTAGTAATATCCACCTTTTCATGATCTAATATCACAATTATTCTAATAGGACTCAACATGGTAATCACTGCTCTCTACACCCTCTATATACTAATCACAACGCAACGGGGCAAATACACTCATCACATCAATAACATTTCACCTTCCTTCACACGAGAAAATGCACTTATATCACTACACATACTACCACTACTGCTTCTATCCCTAAACCCAAAAATTATCCTAGGACCCCTGTACTGTAAATATAGTTTAAAAAAAACATTAGATTGTGGATCTAACAATAGAAGCCTATCATCTTCTTATTTACCGAAAAAGTATGCAAGAACTGCTAACTCTATGCTCCCATGCCTGACAACATGGCTTTTTCAAACTTTTAAAGGATAGCAGTTATCCATTGGTCTTAGGAACCAAAAAATTGGTGCAACTCCAAATAAAAGTAATAAACCTGTTCCCATCCCTCACACTAACTACCCTAATCCTACTAACCGTACCCATCATGACAACTAGTCTTAGCACCCACAAATCCACCAACTACCCACTTTACGTAAAAACAACCATTTCATACGCCTTTATTACTAGTATAATTCCCACTATAATATTTATTCATACAGGACAAGAAATAATTATTTCAAACTGACACTGACTGACCATCCAAACCCTCAAACTATCTCTTAGCTTCAAAATAGATTACTTCTCGACAATATTTATCCCAGTATCACTATTCGTCACATGATCTATTATAGAATTCTCAATATGATACATACATTCCGATCCCAACATCAACCAATTTTTTAAGTACTTACTCTTATTTCTTATCACAATACTCATTCTCGTCACTGCAAATAACATCTTTCAACTATTCATTGGCTGAGAAGGAGTCGGAATTATATCATTTCTACTAATTGGATGGTGATACGGACGAGCAGACGCAAACACAGCAGCTCTACAAGCAATCCTATATAACCGCATTGGCGACATCGGATTTATCCTAGCAATAGCATGATTCCTAATTAACCTCAACACTTGAGACCTTCAACAAATCTTCTTACTAAAACCAGAGAACTCAAATCTACCTCTAATAGGACTAATTCTAGCCGCAACCGGAAAATCCGCACAATTCGGCCTGCACCCATGATTACCCTCCGCAATAGAGGGCCCGACACCTGTCTCAGCATTACTCCACTCAAGTACAATAGTAGTAGCAGGTATTTTTTTACTAATCCGCTTTTACCCATTAACAGAAAACAACAAACTCATCCAATCTACTATTCTATGCCTAGGAGCCATTACCACACTATTTACAGCAATATGTGCCCTCACCCAAAATGACATTAAAAAAATTATCGCCTTCTCTACATCCAGCCAACTCGGCCTTATGATAGTAACAATTGGAATTAACCAGCCCCACCTAGCACTTCTTCACATCTGCACCCACGCTTTCTTCAAGGCCATATTATTTCTATGCTCCGGCTCCATCATCCACAATCTAAATAACGAACAAGATATTCGAAAAATAGGAGGCCTATTTAAAACCATACCATTCACCACAACAGCCCTTATTATTGGCAGCCTTGCACTAACAGGAATACCCTTCCTTACCGGATTCTACTCCAAAGATCTAATTATTGAATCCGCCAACACGTCATATACCAACGCCTGAGCCCTCTTAATAACACTAATCGCCACCTCCTTCACAGCTATCTACAGTACCCGTATTATTTCCTTCACACTCCTAGGACAACCCCGATTCCCAACCCTTATTTCCATTAATGAAAACAACCCATTCCTAATTAACTCAATTAAACGCTTACTAATCGGAAGTCTTTTCGCAGGATTCATCATTTCTAACAACATCCCCCCAACAACTATTCCCCAAACAACCATACCCCTCTACCTAAAAATCACCGCCCTAACAATTACAATCCTAGGCTTTATTCTAGCACTAGAAATTAACAACATAACCCACTACTTAAAGTTCAATTACCCATCAAACATATTCAAATTTTCCAACCTACTAGGATATTACCCCACAGTCATACACCGCTTAACCCCCTATATAAATCTAATAATAAGCCAAAAATTAGCATCCTCCCTTCTAGACCTAACCTGACTAGAAACCATTATACCAAAAACCATCTCACTAACCCAAATAAAAACATCTTTCATAATCACAAGCCAAAAAGGCTTAATTAAATTATATTTCCTTTCCTTCCTAATTACGATTTTCATCAGCACAATTCTACTTAATTTCCACGAGTAATCTCTATAATCACCACTACACCAATTAATAAAGATCAACCGGTAACAATAACTAATCAAGTACCATAGCTGTACAAAGCAGCAATCCCCATGGCCTCCTCACTAAAAAACCCAGAATCCCCTGTATCATAAATTACCCAATCCCCCATGCCATTAAACTTAAACACAATCTCCACCTCCTTATCCTTCAACACATAATAAACTATAAAAAACTCCATCAACAAACCAGTAATAAACGTCCCTAAAACAACCTTATTAGAAACCCAAACCTCAGGATACTGCTCAGTAGCCATAGCTGTCGTATAACCAAAAACCACCATTATACCCCCTAAATAAATTAAAAAAACCATTAAACCTAAAAAAGAACCACCATAATTTAACACAATACCACACCCAACTCCACCACTCACAATCAATCCCAACCCCCCATAAATAGGCGAAGGTTTTGAAGAAAACCCTACAAAACCCATCACAAAAATTACACTTAAAATAAATACAATGTACATAATCATTATTCCTGCATGGAATCTAACCATGACTAATGATATGAAAAACCATCGTTGTTATTCAACTACAAGAACACTAATGATCAACATCCGAAAAACTCACCCACTAATAAAAATCGTAAACAACGCACTCATCGACCTCCCAACTCCATCAAACATCTCATCATGATGAAACTTTGGATCCCTCCTAGGCACTTGCTTAGCTCTACAAATCTTAACAGGCCTATTCCTAGCAATACACTACACATCCGATACAACAATAGCATTCTCCTCTGTAGCCCACATTTGTCGAGACGTAAACTATGGCTGAATCATCCGATATATGCACGCGAACGGAGCATCAATATTTTTTATCTGCCTATTTATGCATGTAGGACGAGGCCTGTATTACGGATCATACACCTTCTTAGAAACATGAAACATCGGAGTAATTCTCCTACTTACAACAATAGCCACAGCATTCATAGGCTATGTCCTACCATGAGGACAGATATCGTTCTGAGGAGCAACAGTCATTACCAACCTCCTCTCAGCAATCCCATACATTGGCACCAACCTAGTTGAATGAATCTGAGGGGGATTTTCAGTAGACAAAGCCACCCTCACCCGATTCTTCGCTTTCCACTTCATCCTCCCATTTATCATTGTAGCTCTCACCATAATCCACTTAATTTTCCTCCACGAAACAGGATCCAACAACCCCACAGGAATTCCGTCAGACACAGACAAAATCCCATTTCACCCTTATTACACCATCAAGGACATCCTAGGCATCATACTATTAATCCTCATCCTCATATCACTAGTACTGTTCACACCCGACCTACTCGGAGACCCGGATAATTATACTCCAGCAAATCCACTCAATACACCCTCTCACATTAAGCCAGAATGATATTTCCTATTTGCATATGCAATCCTACGATCAATCCCCAATAAACTAGGAGGAGTCCTAGCCTTAGTCCTTTCCATCTTGATCTTAACACTCGTACCCTTCCTCCACACATCCAAACAACGAAGCATAATATTCCGACCAATCAGCCAATGCATATTCTGACTTTTAATAGCAGACCTATTAACCCTCACATGAATCGGAGGACAACCGGTTGAACACCCCTACATCATCATCGGACAATTAGCATCCATCATATATTTCCTCATCATCCTGACAATAATACCACTAGCCAGCACCATCGAAAACAATCTCCTGAAATGAAGACAAGTCTTTGTAGTAAAATTAATACACTGGTCTTGTAAACCAGAGAAGGAGAACAATTAGCCTCCCTAAGACTCAAGGAAGAAGCGATAGCCTCACCATCAACACCCAAAGCTGAAGTTCTACTTAAACTATTCCCTGAACCACTATCAATTGCGTCTATTGGTATATCCCCAAAAATATTAAGAACCTCCCCAGTATTAAACCCACTAAAATTTTTAAACATACGACACAAATCTTCCACTCTACAAGCTTACACGCGTAACAACATGCCTAATAACCCACCTCAACAGACACACGTACAAGTACTACACACAGACACACATGCCATTTGCCCAAACATATCCACTAACACTCATATAATGCAAACATAATATACGTCTAACACACCACATGATCTATCCTATATGTATGAATACATACACTGAAGTAACATAATAAAAACATATATAAATGCAGTATACTACATGACCTATCTTGCATGCGGTATGTACATTATGATTAATGTAACAAAGACATACTATGTATATATTACATTACATGATTTACCCCATACATATAAGCACGTACATCATAATTAATGTAATAAAAACATAGTATGTATATAGTACATTAAATGATTTTCCCCTCGCATATAAGCAAGTACAGTAAAAATTATTTACAGTACATAGGACATTTCATGCTCAAATCGTACATAGCGCATGAAAGTCAAATCTATCCTCGTCACCATGCGTATCCTGTCCACTAGATCACGAGCTTATTGACCATGCCCGTTGAAACCAGCAACCCGCTTGGCAGGCATTTCTCTTCTCGCTCCGGGCCCATTAATTGTGGGGGTAGCTATTTAATGAATCTTATCAGACATCTGGTTCTTTCTTCAGGGCCATCTCACCTAGAACCGCCCATTCTTTCCTCTTAAATAAGACATCTCGATGGACTAATTACTAATCAGCCCATGCTCACACATAACTGTGCTGTCATACATTTGGTATTTTTTAATTTTCGGGGATGCTTGGACTCAGCTATGGCCGTCAAAGGCCCCGACCCGGAGCATAAATTGTAGCTGGACTTAACTGCATCTTGAGCATCCCCATAATGGTAGGCATGGGCATTCCAGTCAATGGTTACAGGACATACCTACTATATTTCCCCCCCCCCTCTTAAATATTAACCACCATTTTTAAAATACTTCCCCCTAAGTATCAATATAAATTTATCTCACCCCCAATACTCAAATTTACACTCCAAACAAGATAGACATATAGGTGCCTGGGTCTGCTTACATACTACCATG